ATAACAAGTTCTTCAGTCCCAAAAATAGAATAACCGCTTAGAATAACGAAACAGATTATATTTGTCGAGAAGTGCAAAATCCTATGGATATGGTCCTCGTTGTGTATCTTGATTAATTGGATCGTTTCTTTGTGGATTCCTATACGAGGGTTTTGTAGATGTGTCTCCGAGCATTCCTTGATCATTTCGTCCAAGAGGGCGAGTTCCTCTAATTCTATGAATTTTTCTAGAATACTCTTTTCTTGATTCTCATTCAAAAAGATTTCGGATTGCCTAGTATTCCACCAATTAGTAACCCAAGCTTCCAAACTTTTATTAACTGAAAGAGAAATCCACCAGGGCAAAAAGACGAGAGATGCAAGATATAAAAGAGGAGTGAATGCTTTCTTTTTTGCCATTTTTTCATCTGTGAATTGGTAATGAACCCGCCTCGTTCGTCGACTCTATGCGATCTAATATTTCTCTCACGCATGAGTTCTATTACAAGGTATCAAGCCAATGAATCTATTCACTGTTTTTTATTTGTGATTTCGCGGTGAGTCTTTGAATCTAGAAACATACAGAAATAGACTCAGAATTCACTTCGAATGAAGAAATAATAAAAGAAAGAATCCAAAAATCTTGTTTCTAGATATCCCAATTGTTCAAATTAGAAGAAATCCTTTCGATGAATGCCCGAAAGAACCACTTTAAGTAATGAATCTGATTAAGATGTTGAGACGACAGAACTCCCTTTCTATCAAAATATCCAGTATCTCAAAAAAATTTAACTGACTACTCATAGTCAGGAATGGAATAATTTAGGGGAATTTCTGAAAAAGATTGTGATGATCAAAAATGCGCGGCAAACCAAGACAGAAATTGGCTAGTTCTCATTATAAGAAATCCAACTCTTTGGTCATTAAGGAACACAAAAGAAAGTATAAAAAGAAACGTCGATTGACAAAAAAGAAAGAATTTACAAGATATGATCTATCTGAATTTCAAGTCTCAATTCCAACAAATCTTGGACTTTCACTAAAAAAAGATCCATTTTTTATTTTGAAACGGTTTTCTATATGAGATGAATCCATTATTGCAATTAGTTTGTTACTTATTTTGTTAGTGAATTGAGGTATGTAGATTTCAATACACATAAAAGACTATCAAACCTTTTCTGGTCTTTTATGTGTACGTCTGTTTTGGCTCGAATGATCGTTCTGAAGAAACTTCAGTTAAGTTATGTTATAGAAAAAAGAAAGAGGATTTTTGAGTTTTTTCCCTCCTGCTAAGAAAGCGTTCCAGCCCATTTCTCAAAAGACTTCAATGGGTACACGCAAGAAATAGGCCAATTCAGCAGCTTTTTGTTCAATTTCCCGTGGAGTCAAATTCTCATCAGTACGAGTCAAAGGGATGGCCCCCTGACCTCTGATGTCCATATAAAGGACACGACGAGCATAAATACCCTCTTTCACTTCTATTCTGATGGACTGAATATTTTTTATAAGGAATCGGAGGCAGATGCGACGATTTTTTCCAGGAAATCCCCAACGAAAAATACACACTATTCCTTCTTTTCTATCGAATCGATCATAACCACTACCTACATTCCACGAAATTGTACACCACAAATAGCAACTAATAAAGAGACCTGCGATCCCATAGAAAGACATCACGAGCCCTTGTGGAAAAAAAACGATTTGCTGAGACGGAAATAAAGATGTGAAATTTCTACCAAAATAACTGGAAGTTCCAACCAATAAGAATCCTAATGAACCTAAAAAAAGGATAATGGCCCAGCAGAAATTACTTGTTTTGCGAGACCCCGTTATAGATTCTATCCATATATGTTCTGATCGACAACTCATACTTGATCCGGTTGCATTTTATTGGAATTGAGAGAATACCCCAAATTCATTTGACTTGACTCTTTTTGTTTCCGAAGTCACTCTCATCAACTAGCACTAGGTTGATGTGAACCTTTAGGAGTAATTCAGCAAATTGGTTAGATCTAAAATAAAATAATAACATACCCTTTCTCGTATGATCCCACTATAGATATCGACATACATATAGATACACCGACTTTTTATTTCGGCCATCTGGCAATCCTGATCTTTTTGAAAATAACTAGAATTCATTATACCCATATATCATGCTTCCGCAGGCATAAGAGTTTTTCCTTTAATTTAATTTAATCTTCGACGGAAGCCATATGTTACACCATATTCCACTAAATAGATATCTGTGTTATGATACGAGTCTAGGTTCAAAAAAAAAATGGATGAGATTGGGTCCTACCGGATCTAAACAATCTTATTTTTTTGAACATGAAGAGATAAAGAAGCCATTGCAATTGCCGGAAATACTAGGCCCACTAAAGGCACAAAAACAGAGGGAAGGTTGAAAGTTGTCATAGAATGGGTACCCCGATTTACTATTTGTACCTGTTATTATTATTTAGAAAAATATCTTATAATAATTATAATTAAGAATTGGAATTATGAAATTCTTAATTAATAAGAATTCTATTTATTTTATTAATTAGTATTTATGAAAGTGGAATTCGAATTGGTATAGATCTCAGTATATATCTAAGAGAGTATATACTGGACTTATTCATCTTTCTACATGACAAAAATGTATGAGAATCACCTTTCTTATTATTCTTTATTTTTTTTCTCTCTTGTCTCCTAATTTCAATTTACTAAAAAAATCTTCTTCAAAATTATCGAAAGATTCGTTCGAATCCGACCCAACAGGGATTCTTAGTCAAAATGAGATTCTCGAGAGATAGAGAAAGATAGAAAACTCTATGTCTATCTTTTTATATTTGAATTATATATAAATATGTAAGGCGGGAGGAGGCTATTTTTTTTATTTGACAAATTACACGAAAAGAAGAATGGATTCTTTTATCTTGTTGACAGAGGCTTCTTAATTAAATTAGTAAGCCGGAATATCACTAAAAAAGAATCAAAAAAAGAGTTATCCGCAACTTTTGGTTCTTTCTATGATCTACAATTAGATCTTATGTTGACAAAGAAAATTCCATTTGTCTTATTTTTACTTGGAGTCCGATAAACTAACTAATTGTTTGCTACAAATCAAATAATTGAACTTAATGTTCTGTTCTACTCGATTGAATTTTGATTCAAAGGAAAGAAACCATGGGCCTGAAATAACTCATTCAAAACGCTTTTTAAAGTATTACGTGGTACGACTAGATCGAATAACCCCTTATCGAATAAATTTTCCGTCTCTTGTGAACCTTCAGGTACTTCTTTATTCAATGTTTGTTCAATTACCCTTTTACCCGCAAATGCAATATAGGCATTGGGTTCGGCAACAATGATATCCCCTAACATACCAAAACTGGCTGTCACCCCCCCAGTAGTAGGAGATGTAAGGATTGATACATAGAATAACTTTTGATTTGTTTGAAAATGATATAAAGCAGAAGATATTTTAGCCATTTGCATCAAGCTCAAACTTCCTTCTTGCATGCGTGCCCCCCCGGAAGCACACACTATAATAAGAGGTAGAGATTGATTCGTAGCGTACTCAATCAATCGGGTTATTTTCTCACCCACTACGGATCCCATACTACCTCCCATAAACTCAAACTCCATAACCCCCATTGCTACGGGAATACCATTTATTTGGCCTATCCCGGTTTGAATAGCCTCAGTTAATCCTGTATTTTTTTGATAAGAATCAATACGATCCTTATATGGATCGTCCTCAAAATCCAATTCAATGGGAGGTTCCTCGGAATGCAATTCAATGGGAAGCTCCTCGGAATGCAATTCAATGGGAAGCTCCTCGGAATGCAATTCAATGGGAGGTTCCTCGGAATGCAATTCAATGGGAACCCCCTCGGAATGCAATTCAATGGGAGGCTCCTCGGAATCCCATTCAATGGGATCCATTGAGGCTATCTTTTCATTCATAGGATCCCAAGTATTCGGATCGATCAAAAGTTCGATTCTCCCTGAACTATTCATTATCAAATGAGATTCACATCCTTCACAAATATACAATCTTTCTTTCAAAAATCTCTTATAATTTAATGTATAACACTCTTCGCATAGAACCCACAAATGCGCGTATGAGGGAGTGGAATTCTCCTCAGTAGTACTTTCTTTTTGAGTGGAATTCTCCTCAGTAGTACTTTCTATTTGAGTGGAATTCTCCTCAGTAGTTCTTTCTATTTGAGTGAAATTCTCCTCAGTATCACTGTCTATTTGAGTGAAATTCTCCTCAGTAGTACTTTCTATTTGAGTGGAACCCCCCTCAGTATCACTGTCTATTTGAGTGAAATCACTATCATTTGTGCTGGTTATTATACCGAAATGCTCCATTTTACTATGATTTTCACTCTCACCACAAACGGAACTAGAAAAGTCACTCTCATCGCAACCCCGAATGCTATATCCTCTCTTCTTATTATTCAAAATAGAAGAACCGTCGTTACCCTTGCAAATCTTATTTTCAATAACACAATCTGTGTTATAACTGTCCTCACTAACATCCCTAAAAGTGTCATCATCATTTAGATCCATTTCACAGGTATTTTCACCAGGACTGGCACTGCCCGTTGATTTACTTAGTCCACACCTGTGCTCGAATTTCAACAATACCAAATTGAACCACAATTCTTTCAGAGAATAACCCCCCCGATGTCTGAAAAATACATCCGAATGCAATTTCCATTTTATCATAGTACTACCCCCCCCCCCAGATAGCTGTTTATTAGCCTACTTTTGTAATTACCTAAATATTATTATCTAATTCATATTGAATTACATATCTATTCATAGAATTTTCTGAGAATAAATTCAGACAGGAAATCCAATATATAAAATATAAAAAAAAATCTTTAATCTGGGTTAGTGCTTTACTAAAATTATAAACTATCTAATTAAGACTTAATTCCCGTTCATTTGAATTAGAGCGGAGGGGTTACTATTTTGTAATGCGAACCCCCTGCTTTTGCTTTGTTAAAATCGTATTTCCTC